ACTTATCTGACTTCTATCCGACAATTGTGAGGAAATTGTTTCACAAAAACCTCGGTTCCGATCCCTCACACTATGTGTAAGCGGATGGTGTGAAGACTACAAACTATGACTACTCCTAAGTGGAAAGAAAACTACTGATTTGATTAATCTAAGAATCAAACTACAAAAAGACAAACTAAATGATACATTCTGGTTCAATGTTATGAGAGGCGAACTCAAGAAAGAGTTGTCTTGAAATATAATATTGTTAGATGAAGACAAGGAAAGAGCCAAATAACTGCTCCTACAATCTTGGGATAGGGTAGTGGTCTAAAAGACACTTGTCTCCTTCTAATAGGCTGATGGATAACCGCCCCTATTTGAACCTTGGATCTGATCCTCTTTGGTAACCGCCGGATAACTGACTCTCTGAGGAATTATCCGCTGTACGTGACTCCACGGTAACCTGCAGGTAACCACCATACCTCTGACTCCGCGAAGAGTCATCTGCTGCATACCTGAAATATATCCTAAGACTCAAGATATGACCTTTGGAGCCTATAGGAGCACCCTCTAGTCTCTCCTGGCGAGCTTATTGATGGCTCCACAATTGAGTCTCGGTATTCAAGAGCCTACTGACGTGGCGGCTCTAACATTCATCATGGGCCAATCCAATATCCATACGTAGATGGGATATTTTTGGTGTATATACAGAAAGATTAAGAATCTCGTTCCCGCGGAATCTATTTCCGCCCAACCTACGGCAGAGAATCATCCTATCATTTCTGCTACTCCGCTCAAGCCAACCTCTTTAAACCCCCTCCTTTTGCCGTTTTCTTCACGGCAGGGTCCCGTATCCTCTTTTGGTCTGTGCTACAAGTGGCCAGCTTAACTTAACGCTGGCAGGCGGTGTGTCAGCAGTTGGGCCAAGCAAAACAACAACATCACATGAATCTCTTTGTGGATCACTTTTCCTAGTTGCCTAACCAAAGAAGAGGCATTGTCTCAATGAGCATGCAATAAAGTGTAAACAAGGCTCTTGCGCACACATCCGATATCGGTTTGCTTTAAACACTGCACACACACGACTAGTCGAAATGTGTAATGACAACGACAAGACTGAAAGCGAGATTGCAGGCGAGTTGGTTAACGCGGATCCCAATTCATCATGTTACCATGCCTTGTGATCGGTTCGCAGAGAAGAGCAACAATGCCTTATTGCTATCGCTTTCATTCATCTATTTGCTCATAGATCTTGTTTGTGGTCCACGAAGGGAATGTGAAGCGAGTATGCCTGCAATCATCAACAAAGTGCACTGCACGAAAGAAGGACAAGCTGTGATCAAGCGGAAATAGTATACGAACTGTTCTATGGCTATGGGATCCTTTCCCAAAGCAGTGAACAAGGGAAATCGTCCTCTACGACTTTTTCAAAACCGAAGCAATCGAATGAGGACTACTAAGCTTCTAATAAGTATCGATAAGAAAGCGCAATCAATCAACTACAAGCGATCTATCTATGCTGTTTAGCTCATCTGTAATGGTCAACTGTCATTAATGGGAATATGAGGGAAAACAACCTGAATGATGTCCGATTTAGTCTAGTCAAAATACGTCTTCAAGCTAGCTCATAGGCTTCCGGTGCCTTCCGGTCAAAGCATAGTTCTTCCCCCTTCTGGTAGCCAATCAGAATGAAAGTAGAGCGATCAGTGACATCAGCCTTACCTGCTGCCTTGTCGAGGTAGAAGACCGAGTCTACCTTTTCTTCTTTCTATTGCCGCTCTGACGCATCCCTGTGTACTTCAAATGTATTAGGTAAAGGTCTCTTTTTCGCCATATCTACTATACAGAATCCTCTTCTGGGCATCCTACTAGCAGCGCCTTCAGTGCCCCTTCTTTGCTTGCGCCCCTAAGGAACGAAGTAACTTGACCACCAGGAGAGGGACCGAAAAACAAGGATGAAGAAAGGAAGGAGCACAGCTTGCACCCAATCAGTGGTCATAGGCCAGCCAAGGTCGGGTGAGGCATGGAGAGTAGGTCTAAGATAAGAGGAGGAGCTCCACCATATACTACCTCAAAAGGGGACTTTCCGGTGGAGGGGTTTAGTTATTGTATGCAAACTCTGTGGTAGGACCGTGTCCCAAAGTCTTGGATGTTCACCTAAAGAGCTTCTAAAAAGGTTTCCAAGTGAACTACCGTTCCTCGCTTTGTCCATCGGTTTGGAAGTGGTAGGCACTAGAGAAGTGTAATGTTGTTCCCATGATCCTCCATAAGATCTTCAAAAAGTGACCCACAAAACGGGTGTCTCTATCGGAAGTTATAGTTTTAGGCACCCCGTGCAACCTTCCTATAGGTCATATCCGAGGCTTTTCTCTTCATCTTTTGAAAATGCTCTGAACCCGCTTCTCTTCCCACTCGGCTCGGCCAAGCAGTTTCACTAATGTATCGGGACATTGAGTGTCCTTCCTTGACTGCCCCCTCCACTTCCTCTTCACATGGACTGATAAGGGGCTTCATCCCCCACTGTTGTCCTTAACATGTAAGATGATAGGGATTGAAAGAGACAGACATCAGGTCAAAGGTGTTTGAAAAGCCTATTCTTGATGATGAGTTCTCACATTCGATTGATCTCTTCCATCCTTGAAGGAAGCAAAGGAAAGAAAGGGCATTTGAAGATCGATGACTTGCCTTCTTACTTCTTTGTTTCAGTCAGGACTGCTAAAGCTAATTCAACGAAAGATGCACCAACCACTAGATTCTCTGACGCAACTGTCCGATTTGGCTTTGTCCCAGCCGTGTTAGGGGAATGAAAAAGATAGGGGCTGCCCCATTCATTCAAGGTAAGAACGGATAGCATAGCAACTGCATTAGCTCCTTCGGGCCTGCTTTAAGAAAAACAGCCATTGAGAAAGAATAGCCAGTGGTAGTACAGATGCCGAAGACAGCCAATAGAAGGAAGAATGGTAGCAACTCTTGCTTCTCGTCCGGGATGAGGAGGCTTAATTCAATCTAATCTAGCCATGAGGATGGGATTAGACCTTATGTGAAGGCACAGATCTCTCTTGGTCATAGCTAACCTACTTGGTAAATAGCGAATAGTGGTGCGATCGCAGATGTGCTAGAATCCCTACATATATAGAGCTTAGAGCTCCACTAAACTAAGAAAAATAGGATGGAAAAAGAAAGAAGCAACCCTGCGAGTTTCCATTTTATACTAGCTAGAGCGCAAATCCCTTTCCTGCTAGCCCATAATAGAGTCTGATAGCTACTCTTTCCCCAGGTAGGAAGATCTCCTCTTCTATTCTTGATCCTGACGTGAAGAAGACCGGACTCCAACTACCCACCTCGGGATTCAGAGACTGATAGGACAGATGCTACTAAAGTCCTAACATTAGGGCATAGCCTATTTAGTCTTTCCTTCCAACTAATGGGAGGCCTAACGACTGTTCTGGAACGATTACCTGCATTACAGGAATATTCAATATACATTCAATCAACGCTTTCGGGAAGCCTGGCTCTCCTTCTAGTTGTCTGGGCGCTGGGAGCTGTAGAAGACCACTAGGTTCTCGAATAACTGATTGAAGTACGCATCGTTCGCTCCTTTCCTTCCCCTAGCGAACCAAGAAGAGTTGAGCTATTGGCCGCTTGACTTCCCGAATAGAAAAAGGCTAGTTCATCCGCTTTTCTCAAGTCATATGTCTTTTGTTCAGCCAACAGTGTTCCGCTCTACTTATTATGACTTACTAGTGCCATTCACTTCAACTCATACATACTACTTGACTTCCAGCTTATTCCCAAAGCTACTTGCTTAGTTGAGCAAGGTGCGCAGCTGGCTTGTTAAAGCATGGAAAGGTATCCAGAAAGCACAGTCAGAGCTATGAGATAGGCGCACTCTCACCTAATAACCCCTACTAAGGATTGAAAGTCGCACAATCGGCTATAGGGCAAACTCCAGATCTACGAATAGCCGCGGGCAAGCCCCTTTAACAAGAAAGTAGCTAGCTTCCACCTTACTTAACAGCAAGGCGACCAAAGGAAGGCGAGGTGGGGAGTCAAAAGACTGCCTTGACGAGGGGGAGGGCAGCAGACCTATTACTAGCTTGGGTTTAGGAAGACAGAGGAGTTCCGCTTGATCGGTTAGTAGCTCCTCTTCGGAAAAGGGTCTTACCGCTGAGGTGAGGCCTAGTAGTTACTTTAAGACTAATTGCTTAATAAGGATAAGAGATTCTCCGGTTGGTCTATAGCTATAATATCATAGAGCGGCGGGCGTCAGCAAGGTTATTAGATACCATTAAACCCAAGTAAAGCAGAAGGATAATATATAAATGTCTTTCCCTTTAAGACTATCATAGGGATCCATATAGGCGTATGCTTTATCTCCAGGCCAGTTACTTTGAATGAAAGCCTGCGGGGGATACAAGAGGTTCAATGGCACCAAGAGCGGATTCAACCGGGTCCTCTTTCCAGCTTCCTGTGTGAAAGCGCGTTACAGTTCGATAGTAAGGGCAAGAAGCAGGTGAACCAGGATATCGATTCGCTCCAGAAGTAGTGGTACGGAAAAGAAACAGTAGTCTCCTAGAGGGCTTTTCTTTAGACCTTAGGTCACAAGGCTTTAAAGTAGATCCAATCCTGTCCATCCAGCTTTCTTTTCTAGCCGATATGCCATTACAGTTTCTGCCCTTCCCCTCCGCCAGTCCTTGTGTTGGAATACAAAGTTGGGAATACCTTCTATTTTGTTCCTATGGCTCTTTAAAAGTCTTCTTCAGGCATTACCCTCTTGGCCTAGCCTCTAGTTTGATCGCTAATCGAATGTGAAGCACGAAGCGAGAAAGGGGAATGAATTAGTACCAGCGGTGATCCCATTGGGAAAAACTAGGGGTTCTTCAAAAAGAAAGCAGAAAATCAAACTTCAAGTCTATAGCTTGTGCCTGCCCGATCATCTATTATCTCAAAAAGCCGTAACCCGAAAAAGTAAGAAAGGAGAAGAATGAATTCCGAAGTAAAGTAAGGCGGGCGTGAGA